TAGTTCCTTTCCCGCTAACAAATTGATGGAGTATTCTATAACTTTGATTTGTGTTTCTTCGAAGTAATATTAACACCTTTTCAAATTCCTGTATAGTCTTTCTCAGTTTATCCACAGACTATATCTCATTTCTTTCTATATACCCTCTTCCCAATATTCTTATGCATCCAACAGGAGTTGAACCTGTGAATTCGCCAATTATGAGTTGGGTGCTTTAACCGTTCAGCCATGGATGCTAAAGTACGTCTTTACAGTATTCTATAGATAGAATATTCTATCTAGATAGTTATTAAAGGAATCTTAGTAGGAATAGTATGGTATAAATACGATTGTAAAAATAAGAATTGTTTCTTATCATGTTTCTCCCTCATTCGATGGGATAAAAATATCTTTCACGTTCAAGCTTCATGAGGATGAGACAATAGAGGGAGAAAGGAGAAAAAAGGATCGATAAATAATATGATGTATCTGATGTAGCAAATGTACCATTTCCTCACAGAAGAAAAGTAGAGAGAAAAAAAAAAGAAGAAGTATTCTTTTTTTTTTTTTTCTCTCTACTTTTCTTTCTCTCTAGAGGACTAAACCATTCAAGTTTTCAGTCCCGGCTGTATAGCAGCACCAAAGACTTTGCATCTTCTACTAGATGGAGAAATATTTACGGTCCCGGCTCAGCTATCTAGTAGTCATATCGAAAACAATATTTCTAATCTCAGCTATCTAGCGACAATAATGAAAGATTTGAAGTCTTTATTTATTAAAGAGTTAAAGTCTTTATTGAAGGATTTACAGTCCCGAGATAAAGACTTTGTAAAAACAGTTACAGTCCTGAAACAAAGACTTTATTGAAGGATTTACAGTCCCGAAATAAAGTCAGAAATAGTTAACGTCTTTATTGAAGGATTTACAGTCCCGAAATAAAGACGTTAAAGTCTTTCTATGTCAAAAATTGTCAAAAATTTCTTATTTTTCACATATTCATTCAAGTTATTCATCGATATCTAGTAAATAGGCCTTATTCGGAACTTATCAACGTCCATAAATATATGGTAAAAAGGTCTCGGAACTTGTCAACGTCCATAAATATATAGTAAAAAGGTCTCGGAACTTATCAACGTCCATCGATATGGAGTAAAAGATTTCTCATCCTTTACTTCTTGAAAAAAGACACCTATATAGTATAGTCAAAGATTTCCAATCTTTGACTTGTTAGGCATCTATAGCGTCTATATAGTCAAAGATTTCCAATCTTTGACTTGTTAGACGTATATTCCATGTAATAGATGAAGTACTAGAGAAAATAGTCGTTATCCTCTATTTTCTGTAAAGTTATTACCTCTATTTTTTGTAAAGGTAATAAAGAACCGAATCGTTATCCTCTATTTTCTGTAAAGTTATTACCTCTATTTTTTGTAAAGGTAATAGAGAATAAAATCGTTATCCTTTATTTTTTGTAAAGGTATTACCTCTATTTTCTGTAAAGGTAATAGAGAATAAAATCGTTATACTCTATTTCATGTAAAGTTCATGTAAAGTTATTACCTCTATTTTTTGTAAAGGTAATAGAGAACAAAATCGTTATCCTTTATTTTTTGTAAAGGTATTACCTCTATTTTCTGTAGAGGTAATAGAGAACAAAATCGTTATCCTTTATTTTCTGTAAAGGTATTACCTCTATTTTCTGTAAAGGTAATAGAGAATAGAATCGTTATCCTTTATTTTTTGTAAAGGTATTACCTCTATTTTCTGTAAAGGTAATAAAGAACAGAGTCGTTATCCTCTATTTTCTGTAAAGTTATTATCTCTATTTTCTGTAAAGGTAATAAATAGAACAGAATCGTTATACTTATTTCATTAAAAGAGTCGTTATTCTTATTTCATTAAAAGAATCGTTATACTCTATTTTCTGTAAAGTTATTACCTCTATTTTTTGTAAAGGTAATAGATAGAACAGAATTGTTATCCTTTATTTTTTGTAAAGGTATTATCTCTATTTTCTGTAAAGATAATAAATAGAACAGAATCGTTATACTCTATTTTTTGTAAAGTTATTATCTCTATTTTCTGTAAAGATAATAAATAGAACAGAATCGTTATACTCTATTTCATGTAAATTCTCCATCCATATAGATAAAAGATTTTGTGTCTTTTACTTTTTAACAAGATATCTATATAGATAGATGTAACGACTCATTCTAAGGTAACGACTCATTCTATGATAACGACTCATTCTAAGGTAACGCTTCATTCTAACGCCTCATTCTAACGACTCATTCTAACGCCTCATTCCAACGACTCATTCTACGATAACGCCTCATTCTAACGACTCATTCCAACGACTCATTCCAACGACTCATTCCAACGATTTATTCCAACGATTCATTCCAACGACTCATTCTATGATAACGCCTCATTCTAACGACTCATTCCAACGACTCATTCCAACGATTCGTTCCAACGACTCATTCCAACGACTCATTCTAACGACTCATTCTATGTCAAACATTTCTGATTTCCCACACATTCGTTCAAGCAAGTTCTCTATATAGAGGGAGAAAAAAGATTTCTTATCCTTTACGTCTTAAAGATTTCTTATCCTTTACTTCTTGAAGAAGAAGTTCTCTACATAGAGAAAAGATTTCAAATCATTTTACTTATTCCATATAAAATAAAATTGGCTTTTCTTTTATATAGAAAGAGAAAAAGTAGTTTCGATTTCTTTGATTTCTTTGCCTGAAGGAGATTCTTGTAATCTCCTGCCTTGAAGAGGATTCGAACCTCTATGCCGTATAGCACAAGATTTTGAAACTTGCGTGTCTACCATTTCACCATCAAGGCTTATCAGGATTTATCATACATATTTCTCTATCAGTATTATAATACATCCAATCCATCGATGTCAAGTCAACTTGATTGTTCTAATCTGAATCTGATTGTAACAAATTGAATCCATCGGTGGCAACAGATTCAATCCATCGGTGGCAATAGCTAGTTGATCCTTCTGATTTGATTATAACAAAATCAATCATCGATGTCAAGTCAACTTGATTGTTCTAATCTGATTCAAACAGATTCAATCCGTCGGTGGCAACCACTAGCAACCACTAGTTGACTGTTCTGATCTGATTGTAACAAATTCAATTCGTCGATGGCAATAGCTAGTTGATCCTTCTGATCTGATTGTAACAAATTCAATCCATTGATGGCAATCACTAGTTGCTAGTTGATTGTTCTAATCCAATCTTCTAATAATCCGAAATTGGAACAAATCGAATCCCTAACTCGAACAAATTAATCCATTGATGTCAACCACTAGTTGATTGATGATGTCAATCACTAGTTGACTGTTCTACTATTATTGTATTCGATTCAATCCATCGATGTCAACCACTAGTTGATCCTTCTGATTTCATCGTAGCAAATTGGCTCCATCGGTAGCAACCACTAGTTGATTGTTCTATTCTTATTAGAACAAGTCGAATCCATCGACGGCAACCACTATCAATGAACTATCAATCACTAGTTGATTGTTCTATTCTTATTATAACACATCGAATTCATCGATGGCAACCACTAGTTGATTCTTCGAATCCAAAATACGAACTAGTTGATTCTTCTGATCCAATTAGAGCAAATCCAATTCACTTATGTAATTCACTTATGTCAAGATCCATTTGATTGTTTTAGTTCTAATCGTTTTATTTGAATTCCATTAGATCGAATCCATCGATGGCAACCACAAAATTAGAATTGATTGTTCTATTCTTATTATAACACATCGAATCCACTGATGGCAACCACAAAATTAAAAATTAGAATTGATTGTTCTATTCTTATTATAACACATCGAATTCATCGATGGCAACCACAAAATTAAAAATTAGAATTGATTGTTCTATCCTTATTATAACACATCGAATTCATCGATGGCAACCACAAAATTAAAAATTGATTGTTCTATTCTTATTATAACACATCGAATCCACTGATGGCAACCACAAAATTAAAGTAGAGGCGTTTCTATAGAAAGAGAAGCAAAAGGGAGGACGGTGGTAGGGCTCTCCCTGGACGATGGAAAACCCTTCAAGAGAGAAGGTAGGACCCCCTTAATTCAAGAGATTATGTAGGATGAACCTTGGGATGGATTTAGTCAGGATAACATGGATTGGGCGCATAGAGAGGACCCAAAAACGGGAAGCGTTAACGGGGTAAGCTGGGAGAGCGATGGAGGCCATGTCGAAACTGTCGAAAATGTCGACCATGTCGACCATGTCGACCTTTTTCATACTTTTCATCCTTTTCAAGTCGACCAAGGGGATGGGGATGATCAATTCTATCACGGAACTAATAACAAAATGAATCACTTATTACGTTACGCGCGAACGGTAACATTGTGGGAACCCTAAGTAAATGGGGGAAAAATCTGACCAAAAAAGAGGCCCAAGAAACCGAGCGCTTCCTGTTGGAGCACCCCGAGCTTATAGAACACATACGGGAAGAAAAGAAAGAGTGGACAGAAGAAGAGATCATAGAGTGTGCCTGTAGGTTGGTCAAGGTCGAACCCTCCGTTAGGAATAGTATCGAGCAGCTTCATAGAAGCTTCGAACTACGACACCCTACTAACCACTTACATTTGCCACCACGGTTGGTTCCTTCCACCATGATGAGTGATAAGGTATATCCTTTGGCGGGGCAACTCAAAGGTAGTGTGATCCGTCTGAAAGAGTCCCCGGGCAGAATTACCATATTGGGGGTTGGAAGGAAGACCCTGGCTTGGGTGCCTCTGGGTTTGCTGGGGGAGATTCCTATCTATTTGCGGCCCGTAGATAATAAGAGCATCCCGGAGATTGAGGCTCCTATCCCGCAAGGGAGGAGATGGAATACCCTCTATAAGCAGGTGATGGAGAACAGATACCTGGAAAGGGAGGTCCTTCTGTTTCAAGCCCGTACCCTTTGTATTCCCCCCCTTGAGAGTGAGAAAGTAGAGGATTTGGTAGCGATACTGGGGGTGAAGAGAGAGAGACGGGAAGAAAGGGGGCCGAGAGAGGAGGCCTTAGAGGTTGGTGCGTGTGAAAAGATGGCGGAGCACCTCCGGGGGAGATGGATTTTCCGGTTACCCGATAAGGAATGGTATAGATACGAGGATGATCATTGGTCCACTCGAGATAGCTCTTCCTATGAGTTAATGAATGACATCTTTATGGAAATAAAGAGGATGGGAGGGGAATATACCAAGGCTGAAAGAATAAAGATGGGAACTCTTAAGTTTCGTAAGCTGGTCGAAGAGAATCTTAGGCAGCTACTCTATTGCACGCCTACGCCCTTAAAGGGGTTGCACTTCTTAAACGGGTTATTGGTTGAGGATGAGGATGACGGAATACGTCTGTTACCAATAAAACCGGGGCTTTTTGAGCTCATGGATGGAGACATATTGAAGATTAATTTATTGCGGATCTTTCTGAGGCTTCTTTTTACTCAGAACAATAAAGAACAGGTCAGTCTCTATCTTTGGGGCCCGGGTGCTACGGGAAAGTCTACCTTGGTCCAGCTCCTCGAGTACATAATGGGAGAGGCTTGTTGCGCCTTAGATGTGCTCCGGCTAAATAACCGCTTTGAGATGAGGGCGATCCAGGATAAATACTTGATAACTGTGTACTTATGTCAACAGCTAATAACAGGTTTTATTTATTCATTGTATTACATTCAATATACTTGTGTCAACAGCTAATAACGGGTTTTAGAACAAGCTCTAGCTTTCTATTAGTTTAGCTTCTTATTGGTATAGAATCTTCTATCTTCTATATCTTTTACTAGAATCTTCTATCTTCTATCTATCTCCTATTAGTACAGAATCACATTCAAGACACTTTGTCAATAGCTACTACCAATCTTTAGCCCTCTACTTTAGCCCTCTAATACCTACTAACAATTTCTAGCCCTTTATTAGTATAATAGCATATCCAATATACTTTGTCAATAGCTACTAACAATCTTGAGTATTCTACTCGAATAAGAAGAAATCCAAGAACCTTTGTCAAGAGCTAAATAGATTATTGGATCGAAACTGGAATCGATTAAGAAATAAGCTAATAAGTGATGTTATTATAGTATCGGAAACAACAATTCCGATTCGAAGTTAACTCTTCCTAGAACAAATACTTCTATCTCTAATCAGAGATAGAAGTATTTATTCCGCAATTCACAATTCAAAGAATATTCTCTTCTTGTGAGATTGATGATATCAAAATCAACTTATTTCAAAATCTCTTTCTATGAATATTCAATGAATGAGAAGAGCTTTATTTAAAAGAAAGTATTCTGTGCGATTGCAATAATAGGATTTATTAATATCCCTGGTAGAGTAGATGCTACTACACATATAATCATAGTGATCTCGATAGAACTCTTTGGGATTAGAGCATACGACGAAACCTTATAATTCTGTATATAAATAGTTAATTGTCTGTTTTGTTTAGTAAATAATAACTTAATTATTTTTAAGTAGTAATACATAGAAATAACGCTTGTAGAAAGTGCTATTGGAACCAAAAAGTATAAACCTGCTTTCCATCCACACCAGAATAAATAGAGTTTTCCGAAAAAACCTGATAACGGAGGTATGCCACCTAGAGATAGTAGACATAACACTAAAGAGAGAGTTAAGAGAGGATCTTTTGTAGATAATCCCGCATAATCTCGAATATTATCAGTTCCTGTACGCAAACCGAATAAGGTAATACAAGCAAAAGTCCCTAGATTCATAAATATATAAATTAGCATGTAAGTTATCATACTTGCATATCCATTATTAGATTCTGCAGCAATTACTCCAATAATAATATATCCAATCTGACTTATAGAAGAATATGCAAGCATACGTTTCATGCTTATTTGAGTGACAGCAATGAAATTTCCCAATATCATGCTAGAAATAGCTAATATTTCCAGAAGCAGATGCCATTCAGTTGATGAAGAAGGAAATAAAATATTGAAAAGTCGAGTAGCTAAAGCTAAAGCAGCTACTTTCGAAGTCACGGAAAAAAAAGCAACAACTGGAGTGGGGGAGTTAGAGTCGGAAAGAAGATTACTCAATCTTTTCTCTCATTCAAAACCGTGCATGAAACTCTCATTTCACACGGCTCCTAAGTAAAAAAGAGTTTATACGATCATCTCTTTTATAACCTTCCTCGCGTGTGTATAAGATTGAATCTATTCAAAATTATTAGAATCTTTAACTTTTCGAGGAATCCTTTATCAGTAGTCTTTATGAAAATCTATTACTTGTTTAATCATTATAGTCTTTTCCTCCAAAATCGGGAAAAGAAGATTAAATAAGAAAACCATCTGAGTTTATTCGTTTTTAATAGACATGAGATTATTATTTTAGGGTGATCTCTTTGTTGACGAATGCTTCTGCTACACTCGTAGTCTTTGAAGGATTAAAACTAACTATTTAGCATCTTACAAAAGTTATTAAAAATAATATTTTTATACGTCATTTGTTTGATCTTTGCAAAAACTACCCTTAATAACTAACTTATAAAGAGATCTTTTTATTATTCCAAAATCGATCTTCTTTCTTGACTTTGCTTTACCCTAATCATTAAACAAAGATCTTACAAGAATCTTTAGTAAAAGTTATTTAGTAATCCGAGTGAGGATATAAAGTGTTCTTTTCTTTCTCCACATGTCTATAAAGTACCTTAAAAAGTAGATTAATGATCTATTCAATAATCTATTACAGATCTAAGGATTTCTTGAACGAATCACACTCCTTCATATACATCGGGAGTCCATTGATGAAAAGGAACTAACGAGAGTTTGAATCCAACTCCTACAAGAAGAAATATCATTGAGATAAACATCCCTGTAGAATTATACATTTGTGTGGTTAGGAGTCCATTGACTATCCTTTGGAGTTGAATCTCTCCCCCAGACAATCCGTATAGCAAGGAAAAACCATAAACCAAGATAGAAGAACTTGCTCCACCCATAAGTAAATATTTCATGGTAGCTTCATTAGACCGTACATCTTTCTTTGTATATCCAGATAATAGATAAGATGATAATCCTAAACATTCTAAAGCTACAAAAATAGTTACTAAATCATTTGCACAGCATAAAAACATTCCTCCTAAAGTCGCTGTTAATATGAATAATAAAAATTCTGTTAAGGCCGTCTTTGTACATTGTATGTAGTCGATAGATAATGGAATACATAATAATGAACAAATTAAAATAAATAGTCTAAATATATTGTTAAAACTGTTTATTTGAAAAGTCTCAAAAAAAGTCGATACAGGTTCTTCTTTCCATTGAAATAATAAGATTACTACACTGGTAACTAAAGCTGTTAATGATACTAGATAGAGCCAAGGTGTATTTTTTTCGTCGGATATTAAATCAATAATGATAGTAACAATTAGGCTAAGAATTAAAATACATTCTGGCAGAATGGAATTACCATATAGGAGAAATAAATTAAAATCTTTCATAAGAGAAATTCGAGATAAATTGAGAGAGAAAGTAATCATTTTTCGATATGTTCGTTCGAGAAGGCATAAGTAATTTATTAAGATATTTGGTCATTTTCCAAAATTATTAGAAACCTATACTATTATTCTATATTCTATTCTATATTCTATTCTGGACAATTATTTTCTCGATCTTTTTACAATAACTAAATAACTATATATAGTAATAATATATTAGATATTCTATATCGAATGTTTCAATATATTCTGAGAAAGGGATATTTAAGGTCTTTTCTTCTTCCGATTTCTCAGATTCTCTCTCTATTCTTATTACAACATTTCTCTTTCAGAATTCTAGTCTTTATTTTCAAGATGATTAAATAGATTATATCATTAATTATTAGATTCAACTAAAAACGTTCTATAGAACATTTTTAGTTGAATCTAATAATTAACGAAAATGTGCAAAAGCTTTATTGGCTTCTGCCATTCTATGAGTTTCTTCCTTCTTACGTACAGCACTGCCATTATTCTTAGCAGCATCCATTAACTCATAACTTGATTTTAAAGCCATACTTCGACCTGGACGTTTTCGAGATGCTCCTAATAACCACCGAATAGCAAGTGCTTTTCCTTGTGCAGGTATTATCTCAACGGGAACTTGATAAGTTGATCCACCTACACGTCTTGCCTTTACTGCTACGTTCGGAGTTACTCTGCGTACTGCTTGTCGTAAAACAGATAGTGGATTCTTTTGCGTCTTTTGCTTAATCTGCTTCATAGCTTGATAAAGAATTCGATAAGCCAATGATTTTTTACCGTCTTTAAGAAGACGGTTAACCAACATGTTAACTAATCGATTACGATAAATTGGATCTGATTTTGCAGTTTCTCCTGCTGCAGTACTTCGACGTGACATGAGTTTGAAAAGGTATTCTATTTTTGATTTTTGAATTACTATTTAATGATTTATTTTGGCTTTTTCACCCCATATTGTAGGGTGGATCTTTCAGATTCTAAGAGATCTCCCTCCAAACCGTACATACGACTTTCATCGAATACGGCTTTCCATATGATTCTACATCGATAGAATATTTTATCTCTATCCTTGGAGAAGATCATATTTACTCATTAAATATTGAGTATCCGTTTCCCTTTATTCTTCCAGATATTTCTTTCGATAAAAGGAAATCTTGTATTTTATATATCTTCACAACAATAGTCTTTAGGTTCACGAAATGAAAATGAAAGGGTTTTTTAAATCTTATTGATTCTAGCTTAAACTTGTTCTAAAAAAGTCAAGACATTGAAAGATTATTGAAACATAAAAAGAGTCAAGGGAAGACTCAATGAATAATTGGAATAGTAAACCTTAGACACAGATTGGTTTCAAATAGATTTTTAATATTCAAATCCTATAATAGCATGCTTTAGTCCCCTTACAATATTTTCATTATTGGGTTAGCTAGATTTTTGACATATTTTCGATATTAATATGGAATCATTGAGAATGATACAAATGGTAGATAATATTATACAACGCACTAGAACGCCCTTGTTTGCGATCTTTCACCCCTACAGCATCTAGAGTTCCTCGAACAATATGATATCTTACACCAGGTAAATCTTTGACCCTTCCACCTCTTACCAAGACTACTGAATGTTCTTGTAAATTATGGCCAATACCTGGTATGTAAGCCGTGATTTCGAATCCAGAAGTTAATCGGACTCTAGCGACTTTTCGTAAGGCAGAGTTAGGTTTTTTTGGTGTGGTAGTGGAAAAGTTGACAGAAAAGTCACCTATACTGTCACTCTACAAAACCGTACGTGAGATTCTCACCTCATACGGCTTCTCGTTCAATTAAGATAAGGAATTAAAAACTCATCTTGTTCTTCTCTCTATTGTTTCTCTTTACTGTCTCTAATTCGAGAGATTAACGAAAGAGAATTAGAAGAATATCTTTCTTTATTCTTCCAAAAAAGAATCAAATAGATACTAAATGGTCTTATAGAATACTATATCAATCTTTCTCTTATTGTGTTACCAAATAGACTAATATTATCTTTGTTCTTTCTATTGGGAATAGAAAGAAACGGCGAATCCATTTAATGGAAGTAGTACTTGATAGAAGTAATAAAAGAAGTGATTAGAGAGAGACTTTCTAAAATCCTTTTAGAATGTAGTTTGTTTTCTCAATGCAAGTCGAGATGGAGAAGGAAGAGAACGAAATAGATCTTATTCACTACAAGAATTCAAAGTATTTCTTTATTTCAAAGTATTTCTTTATTTCAAGGATTCTTCTTTATTCCTCTTCCATTACTCATTAATCCTTTTTTATTATTTATTAATACTTTATTATTTATTAATAAAAGACTGAATATGTTGTAAATTGACGGGTTAATGTAAGCTTATCCATGCTATTATGCACTATTCAAATAGGAATCAATTCTAAATAACATTTTTGATTTGTCTTTCATGCTTCTCTTTGTTGGGATGAGTTTGTCCGATAGAATTTCAATAACCTATGTTGAAGGGAAGTCTATATCAGATATGAACTGATGATTGTGTAAGGCCTGCTAACAGCAAAATGGCCAAAAAGAGTATACAGAAGAGTCAGTTCTCTCTTCTCGGTGATCCTGGCTTGGTTAGACCCTTCTTTCCTGTGATGAACTGTCCTGTCGACATTGGTTCTACATTCCCTTCTGTTTTTTCCGCGTACCAGGGAGGAAGTAAGAGCTCCAAGATTGTACCACGAGAGAGCAAAGGGGTCAAGCTGTTTTTGTTGGAGTAACAGAACATGGATTTTGCTAATCTAGCTGTATTCCAATTTTAATCGAAATCCACAAGTCGAAGACAAGTCTTTTCTAGACAGCAAGAATTCTAGTAATGAGAATTGGAGATGAGTATAGTGATGCTAGTTGTAACTCTT